TATCAATGAAGGCAATGTAACCTTTCTTCTTAAAAATTCTTGACAAAGTAATAACACAGTTCGTACTCCGAGCGCATTGTCTACGTTATCTTCCCACAGTTCGATTCCCCGCAATACTTGCAACTCGCCCGGGTCGTCCTCATCTTCCTTTTCTTTCTCGTTTTTCCTCTTTTTTTTTTCCAGTTTTGAAAATAGTTCCACTTCTGTGCTTGGTTTCGTCTTTTCGCTTTCTAACCTTTCTTTCCTTTTTTTCCTTTCTTTTTCGTCTATCTTCCTTTCTTTCCCTTTTTCCCTTTCTAACCTTTCTTTCCTTTTTTTCCTTTCTTTTTCGTCTATCTTCCTTTCTTTCCCTTTTTCCCTTTTTTTCCTTTCTTTCCTTTTTTCCCTTTTTTTCCTTTCTTTCCTTTTTTCCCTTTCTTTTTTGTTACGTGCGTTAAGAGCGGCAAGGGGGCCTTTTTTGCTTATTTTTTTAAACCTATCTATCAATTTTTGAACAAGGACCTTCGCCTGGCTAAACTTGAAATAAATATCCAGTCTACTTTTTCTGAAGTCATAAAAAAGAGGGGAATGAATAACAAAAGGGTCAATCCATCTTAAAGAAACGCGTTTACGTTGTAGGAAGATGCGAGAATTTTGGATTGCACCCACAGACAAAGGGTTCGTCTCCCGCCTGTTAGTATAATCGTAGACGTATAGCGGATCCGCTGTTATTTTGTTGTCCCAAATTTTTGTAGAAATATTCATAATATTATTCTCAATCTCAATCTCCTCCCGAGTCTGTTGATAAATCGCATTCTCAGCTTTTTGAGTCTTTTCATCCATCTCATTCTCAGCTTTTTGAGTCTTTGCAGCAATCTCATTCTCAGCTTTTTGAGTCTTTGCAGCAATCGCATTCTCAGCTTTTTGAGTCTTTTCATCCATCTCATTCTCAGCTTTTTGAGTCTTTGCAGCAATCGCATTCTCAGCTTTTTGAGTCTTTTCATCCATCTCATTCTCAGCTTTTTGAGTCTTTGCAGCAATCTCATTCTCAGCTTTTTGAGTCTTTGCAGCAATCGCATTCTCAGCTGTTTGAGTCTTTTCATCCATCTCATTCTCAGCTTTTTGAGTCTTTTCATCCATCTCATTCTCAGCTTTTTGAGTCTTTGCAGCAATCTCATTCTCAGCTTTTTGAGTCTTTGCAGCAATCTCATTCTCAGCTTTTTGAGTCTTTGCAGCAATCTCATTCTCAGCTTTTTGAGTCTTTTCATCCATCTCATTCTCAGCTTTTTGAGTCTTTTCATCCATCTCATTCTCAGCTTTTTGAGTCTTTGCAGCAATCTCATTCTCAGCTTTTTGAGTCTTTGCAGCAATCTCATTCTCAGCTTTTTTAGGCTGTAGATAAAACTCTTCCTGACCTGCTTTTAGATCACGTTTCCTCCTCTTCAGAAACAGGTGGTCGATGTCCTCCTCAATCTTTTCTCTAAAGATCCCAGAGTAAATCTCATAGTCATGCTCATACTGGGGCCCATCCCCGTCCTCCTTATAAGGAAGGTTGTGAGTCGTCCTGCGGATAAACCTCTGCAGGTCGCTGACTAATAGAAAGCCCCATCGAGGGACTTTTTTACCAACCTTTTCGTTCCAAAGTTCTTCTTCTTCCAACTTCATTAGCTTTTCCTTGTTGTTTTTTTGCTCTTCCCAATCAACTTCGTTCCAAAGTTCTTCTTCTTCATCAACTATTCCGTCCCTTTTAACATGAAATAATTTGAAAAAAGGATTAGAATAAAATTTGGTTTTTTCTAGTTGTTTTCGTTCTTTTCTGGTTACTAGCCCGTGCGCTCTCAGTTCATATTTTTGGGACTGTGGAAGGTAACCTGGAAGAAGGGTATCAATAATGCCATTTATAGCCCAGAAAATGCTACTAGGTTCGGAAGGTCCAAGAATCTTTCTTCCACGAGAGTTAGAAGTTTCACCGTTTTTTCTTCCACGAGATTTGAAAGTTTGACTTTTTTTTCTCCTACGATCTTGAGATTCTAAATATTTACCATATAAACGCCTTACAATCTTTAAGTTTCTTCTCCGAGCTTTATCTCTTTTCGTAAATTCATTCTGGAGGGACTGAGTCAAGTTAGGAACTGGATTCCCTGTGGGATCATCTGGGGCGCTTGTTTCGCTTATCGGTTTTTTTCCTTGGATTGTTTCGATTCGAGTAGGGCCAACCTCGGGTTTCATCAAGTGCAGAGGCAGCTCTTTGATTCTTCCACGACGGGGCCCATTCAAAAAAGGATCATACTGTGTTAGTAGGCAGGTTTTTTCAGTTTGATCAGTACAAACCCGAGTCCTTTTTTCGAGTATATCTCGAAAAAGAAATCCCGCGTCTAGAGCCTCAATTCTCTTTTTGAACTCATTATTTAAGTTTTTTTTTTTTTCTTCGTTCTTGTTAATCCAATTTTTGTCTAGTTCATCAAAGGAGGGTGTTTCTACTGTGGATGAAGATATCCTGTCCCTTTTCATCATTGCCTTGAAAAAAGACAAAGTAGGAAGATATGTAAAAGCTATTCTTTCTTTTCCATCGCTTCGGCATGTATCAAAAAAATATTGTGAGGCGCGCTCTCGTACAGCCGCTGTAACCAACTCATTTCTTATGTATCGGAATGGACGCTCCCATCGGTTAGGCCACAACAATGACATCGCATTTTGTTCAATTAGACTTTCGAACGAGAAGGGTTGATCCCTTCTGTTTTCAACTTCAACTTCATTCAGATCCACATCCCGATCCACTTCCGAGTCCTTCAAACGGGTAGCGTGCCATTCTTTCAATTGCCATTTTTTTTTTATGTTTTTATTGATCGGATGATTCCTCAACCCGATCAAATCGTAAACAATTTCTTTTTGCTTCCTGAGATAGTCGGGTTCGACTGGTACTAAGACTAGTCCGGTGAACTCGTTCGGCTTTTGGATGGGGAGGGACATTCGACCTGCATAGATGAGGCAGATATGAAAGCATGCAATAGTTATTACCCGACCCGGATTTCTCATCAGGTCTACTAACACCAAGTATTGCATTTCTGACACAAACCACTCCCAGTCTCGCACAAGGGCGGTAAAGTCGTGCCCAAGGTGTTTAGCAAGGTACTGATAAATCTTATTACGGTAGTTATTACAGTACTTAAGAAATTCTGACACAAGTTGGGCCAAAAAGGCCGGAAATTCTTCCCCAAGGTACTCCCCAAGGTACTTAGTAATGGACTGATTCAATTCTGACACAAGTTGATTCTGAGCGTGCCTCAAACGATATTTATATAGCCAGGCGAATACTCTTTGGAAGAATAAAAGAAAACACATTTGACCAATTGCCCAACCAACAAAACTACCCGTTAGAAAATCCAGCTTGTTGTTGGATCGATACAGATAAATGTGGCCTACTCTGGCTAACAGTGAACTTGTGAAAATAACCTGGTTGGATAATTGAAAAAGGAAACTATTCAGGAAAAGGCTGAAAGTGCTGCTCGTATCTAGACTGCAATCAGGGTGAAAATTGTCAAAGAAATATACAAGCATAAGATAGGGTAGAAAGAAAGTCGTTATTGCATGCGGTATAGACAATAGTCGATGGAGAGGCGCATTATAGATCGATAGGACCCTGACGAGCTGTGCCAGAATAAAACCATATATTACTGCTACCTTCTGCTCAGGCTCTGGGACGAAAAGTAAAAAAGAAGAAAGTCTAATCGAGAAGGTAGTTAGCAGCCCATAATAGAGGCCCACGCAAACTGCCGAATTGACTATCTTGATGCAAACTGTTACTAAAGATTCAAAAATCATGTTCCTCCCATAAATGATATTTTTGTTTTTGATGTTGCAATTCCAATTGTACTGGACAATTTCGAAGGAACATCGAATTCTTACGATAAGATATTTTGATAGTGTTACATAATATCCAAGATAGGTCTTTCTTCATAATCAACAAGATAGCTATTTCTTCCTATTTCCTCTTCGTAGTCTATTAAGAACAAAACGGGTTTCCAATGGACAAAGTCAAAATTCCAACGGCTTTGGCTACTATAACCTTCCCGACCACGATTTTTTCTTTTTTCTATTTCACCTCGAAATACGAAATTGTATTCTACTAGGTATTCAACTAAGAAATAGAAATTCTAAAGAAAGAGTGGATTCCATCGTTTCTATGGTTACTTCTTAAACGGTGAGGTCTTCTCTATACACCGGAGCCTTTCACTTTATTTAATGAATGTTATTGGTAACTTGTATAGTTCACATTCTTTGGCTCTACCCATGAATTTTCCAGTAACTAGGCCTTTCACAACGAGATCTACATATACAGTAACGGTATTTAATTATGAGGATTGGCTGGGTAGCTGACCCTCTTAGTCCGTTCTTGCAAGAGCGCGGTCTGTTTTTCAATTTTCACCAAGATTTCCTCCGCTTAATGGATAACCATTTGCTACCAATGGAGAATTCTGAAATTGAGGTGATTGGATTGACACCAATGGAAACCATAAATTTCATACACAATGAAAGGCATAGGATCAATGATACTGGAAAATGTTTCTCTTTCCTTTGTTCTAGCTGATGATCTGAACGAGTCGCACATACACCCTAGTACACGTTCCTCGACGTTGAGGGCATCTCTTAAGAGCGGGGGATTTTGTGACATTTCTAATTGGCTGTCTTGTCTTTCTAATAAGTTGGTTAATAGTTGGCATGTTGAATCATATACATAATAGTATGGTTTAGATTGATCCTAACCGGATTCCTCCTATACCGGAATCCTCTTATTAAAGCCGGTCAGTAGGGGGAATCTCAAATCATGGATTTCCTAGCCCTCCCAGTCATCCGCTATAGAATCAACAATTCCATAAGTTCGGGCCTCTGTTGGTGTCATATAAGTATGTTTTTTCAGGTCGTCAATTACCATCGATAGAGACCTGCGCGATCTTTGTGCATAATGGTAAAAGAGATTCACTCATGTATGGAATAAAGAAATAAACGACGTCATCTTTTCTTCGAAAGGCTTCTTCCGCTTTACCCAATTATATGCTTGACTATAATTCCCGGGAGTAAGTGCTATAGCCTGTTTCCAATACTCAGCCGCTTGATCGAACCAAGCCCCAGCAATTTCAGAATCTCCCTGTCGAATGGCCAGTTCTCCCCGGTCAGTAGGGGTAATCTCTAATCAGGGATTTAATAGACCTCCCAGTCAGCCGCTATAGAATCAACAATTCCATAAGTTCGGGCCTCTGTTGGTGTCATATAAGTATGTTTTTTCAGGTCGTCGATTACCATCGATAGAGACCTGCGCGATCTTTGTGCATAATGTGATATGACGTAGTTACGTAATTTTGTCACTTCTTCTGCGTCCAGGCCTACGTCAAGCGGGATGCGCTTCTTTGGAAAAACACATTTTGGTTGATGAATCATTACCCTGATGATATAATCAAAGGTTTTTCTAGTTTGCCTGATAAAGGGAAGATAAAAGAAAGATAAAAGAATAAGAAGAAAAAAGATAGAATTGAACAACCGTACAGGCATCTTTTGTGCATTGCATACGGCTCTACAATCAAATTGATCCTTACCCTCTATCAAAGAAAGAGAAAAATAGGATCTATTAGACCTCGCTCAGTAAATGATCAAATTACCACCCTTCCTTTCATGGGAGTTCAAAACTACTATGATGGCTCCGTTGCTTTATATATGTCTTTTTTGTCTATGATTAAGCAATCCCAAAGTTGCTTTTTTATTTAATTAAATAAACTAAGGAAAAAAGAATCTTTTTTTCACTCGTTCATAACAGAAAGATTGTTACTAGATCTCCGGTGTGAAAGCAAAAAAGTTTGTGACGCTGAACTGGACTCCCGATAGATAAGAAAAATCAGAAAGACCTTTTATCTCATACTACTCTCTCGATACATAATCTAATGCTTTGAAAAAACAATCAAAAACTTTCATATATCGAATTCAAAGTGCCATGCTATTATTACTTATATTACTTACTATTCATATTTCATATGGCGAAGGCATAGTCTTCTTTTTTCTCTCAAATAAAACCTCATTGGCGCCAAACGTGAGGGAATGCTAGACGTTTGGTTTGTGCTCCTCCGGACAGGATGAAAGCGGCCATTGAAGCGGCTTTTCCCATGCCTAGTGTATGTACATCTGGTCGCACCGCTCGGCTAATATCATGCACAGCTATTCCATACACTACTGATCCACCAGGAGAGTTGATAAATAAAAATTGTTCTTTGGTATTATCCTCTAGATTGAGAAATACCATAAGACCCACAATTGTATTCGCGAGCTCCTTATCCAGGTCTTTGAATAAAAAAAGTGCTCTGTCTTGATAAAGTCGTTCGATTAGGGTCAAATTCTATTCCTTAGGAACCGTACAGGCGCCTTTTGACGCATACGGTTCAAAAATTTTGCGAAAAAAATCAATGTATAGATTCCAATCCCCTTTCGGATTTCATAGAATGCTCTTTCGGACTTCTCATTTGGATTCGATTTTCAATAAAGACGAGTCAATAATGACTGAAACTTATCGAATTCACTTTTCATTGATGTAGTCTTTCATCGAGATCCAATTCAAATCACGATGTAATTTGCTTGTTCCTAAATGGGCCTCGTTAATCTGAATCTTTTTAGGTTTATACTCTACTCCGGGTAAAGATCCATCCGCTTTTGATTTGCACATATAGAACAAATACTCCCATTACCACTTCTTTTTTCTCAATTCAGGCATGTCGGCAAATATTCGAGGTCTTGATGCATATTACTCGATTGATTAACAGAACAGTTTAAGATCATTTCTAGTTACAAATAAGATTTCTTTCTAACTAGGAATCCATTTATGATATAAGGAGGAATGGTAGATAGATTACCAATTGGTTTTTTTAAACGGAGCCTGGATACTTCAATTTATTCGTCCAACCAAGCCAACCATAAATTATTCGAACGGCTAATAGTAATTTGAATGCCCCTAAAAAATGTATCTAATTGGACTTCACGCTTCAAATTTTGGATGATTCAATTAATCTTTCTTGGGCGAAATAGAGGATCTCTCAATCGGGGAGAGAACGGGGAAATCCCATATGAGCCAATAGATCTGACAAGTCGCACTATAAGTCAACCCATTCCTCTTCCTCCTCTTGTTCCTCCTCTTCTTCTTCTCCGTCTTTTTCCTTTTTTATTCTTTCTACTTTTTCGACTTCTTCTTCTTCATCTACTTCTTCTTCTTGATCTACTTCTTCTTCTTCATCTACTTCTTTTTCTGCTGCTAGGCGGAATTTGATTGTTTTTTCGAGGTATCCTTTTTTTTTAGGTTTATTTTGATAATTGATTTCAGGTTCAGGGTCAAGTGGCATAGGTGGGACTTTCGGAACACCAACTGGCATAAAATGAAAGACAAAATACGACTATATTCACTTTGATGTGGAAACGTAAGAAGGGTTTTCTAGTTTTTCTAATATTGTCCTTTCTCAAAAATTCATAAAGAAAGACAGAATGAAT